AGAATCGACTTATTTTATGATCTCGTTGGAAATCATATAAAGACTTTTTTTATTTAATATAGCTATTTGCGCAAGTATTTTTCGATTAAGAAGCACTCGGCTCTTGTACAAATCATGTATTAATTTACTATAACTATAGGATACCCTTTTTTCGCGAATTACTGCGTTTATACGAGTGATCCACAAACGACGAAAGGTTATCTTTTGTTTATCTCTATCCCGATGAGCCGAAACCAAAGATCTTATTTTCTGTTGAGTAATAGTTCGAGTAAGTCTTGAATGAGCCCCTCGAAAGCTTGAGGCAAATAAACGAATTTTTGTTCGACGTCTCCGAGCTATATATCCCCGTCTAATTCTGGTCATTGAATAAATGAAACTTTGACGAATAGAATAACTAATGGATTTACTTTCTTTAAGTTTTTCTATTCCCCTTTCTCAGTCTATTAATAACAAAACGGATTTTTCCAATGTATAAAATAAAAATTCCAACGGCTTTAGCTACTATAACCTTCCCGACCACAATTTTTTATCTCGAAAAATAAATTGTATTCAACTAGGTATCAAAAACATAGTAAATAAAAAACTAGTAAATGGATAAATAAATAGTGGGTTTCATCGTTTCTATGGTTAATTCGTAAACGGTGAGGTCTTCTCTATACACCGGAGCCTATCTAACTTATTTAATTAACGTAACCTTATGAGTAACTTGTACAGTTCATATTCTTTGGCTCGACCCATAAATTAGCCAGTAATCGGTCTTTCACAAGTAGATCCACCTATACAGTAACGGTATTTAATTATGAAAGTTAGCTGGGTAGCTGACCCTCTTAGTCCGTTCTTGCAAGAATAGAAGTCTAATCTTTCTTTTTAAAAATAAGATTGTCCCCGCTTAATGGATAACCATTTAATACCAATGGGGCATTTTTTTTTCATCTTAAATTAAATTGAGGTAATTGGATTTACACCAATGGAAACCATAAATTTCATACACAATAGAAGGATAGATTTTCTTATTTTTAGAAAGTGAATGGAATAGAGTTCTTCCATTTTATCCTATTAATCGGTACTGATCATTGATACTGGAAATTTGTTTTCTTGTGCTCCAGCCTATGATCTGAACGAGTCGCACATACACCCGAGTACATGTTCCTCGACGCTGAGGGCATCCCCGAAGAGCGGGGGATTTCGTAACATTTCTGATTGGCTGTCTTGTATTTCTAATAAGTTGTTTAATCGTTGGCATGTTGAATGATATACATAATGAGCTGGTTTAGATCGATCCTAACCGGATGATTATAAATTATTAATATAATATTTAACTCGGTAAGAAGATAAAATAATAAATCACCGATTTGCGCTAAATCCGTCCTATTTTCTATTTTTATTCAACTGCTACAAGATCAACAATTCCATAAGCTTGTGCTTCTGTTGCTGACATAAAAACATCTCTTTCCATGTCTTCGGATACAACCCATAGGGGTTTTCCCGTTCTTTGTACATAAACCCTTGTGATGGTTTCACGCAGTTTTAGCAGCTCCTCCGCTTCCAAGATAGCTTCTCCCGTTTGTGCTTCATAAAAAGCACTAGCGGGTTGATGAATCATTACCCTGATGATATAACATAATAAAGTTTCTTCTATCTAAATGGTGGAGTGAAGAGAAAATAAATAAAGATAAAAAAAAAATATAATAACCGTACGGGCATTTTTTATGTATTGCATACGGCTGTACAATAAAAGTGATCTTTACCTTCCATCACAGAAAGAGACAAATAGGATCTATAAGACTCATATTGGTAAATGATCAAATTACCACCCTTCTTTTTGGAGGAGTTAAAAAATACTATGATGGTTCCGTTGCTTTAATATATTTCTTATTGATTTTTTGGTATTTATTTGTCTGTTATTCAGCAATCCCAAAGTTTCTTTTTGATCCGATCAAATAAAAAAATATTTTTTATTTATACAATAAATATTATTAAGAGATCTAGGGTATGAAAAAGTTTGTGACGCTGAACAGTATTCCCGATGGATAAGATAAAATTAGAAATACCCTTTATTTCATACTACTCTCTCGATATATAATATAATTTTTTGTTTTGAAAAATAATTAAAATTTTCTCATATCGAATTCTAAATGCCATGCTATTTTTACTTAAATATTCCTATTTTATATGGCGAAGGCATAGTCTTTTTTTTGTTTCTCTCAAAAAAACCGCATTGGCGCCAAGCGTGAGGGAATGCTAGACGTTTGGTAATTTCCCCTCCAACCAGGATAAAAGATCCCATTGAAGCAGCTAATCCCATGCATATTGTATGTACATCTGGTCGCACAAATTGCATAGTATCAAAAATAGCTACTCCAGGTATTACCCATCCACCAGGAGAGTTTATAAACAAATAAAGATCTTTGGTATCATCCTCAATACTGAGATATACCATAAGACCAATAAGCTGATTTGAGATCTCGCTATCAACTGCTTGGCCTAAAAAAAGTAATCT